AAAATCTCAAAATATTTAATTCTATTTTTTTATTATTTCTTATTATTTTTTTCTTATTTCTTATTAATTTAATAAAAAAATAAAGTAAAAGCGGGTAGCGGGAATCGAACCCGCATCGTTAGCTTGGAAGGCTAGGGGTTATAGTCGACGTTGATTCATCATTTTTAACGTCTCTAATTCAAAACTGAACGTGAAACTTTGGTTTCATTCGGCTCCTTTATGGAAGATGTATAAATTCCTATATTAAGACATGAACGAAAAAAAAAATTCCACCCATAACATCTATGTCAGCTTTTCTGTCTGAATGTATTCAGAACAACCCGCTTTCTAGACGATCCCTATAGAAAAGAGGGGGATTATATTATAACAACCTTTCTAGTTACTTCGTTCTCTATTTCTATGTGAGATAATCCTTAGGAAAAGCATTTTGTTTCTACCGAGCTAAAACAATTTGTCGATGTCTCTAGTAAACCAAAGTCATTGTTTAATAGCCATTTTGCTTCAATTTCCGTAATACAAATTCCAAATTAAAGATTTAGTTACGATTAGAAAGCCACTTTCTATCTTTATCCATGGATCCTTTACTCATACTTATTCAATTAGAAGTATTGATCTAATAAAAAAAAAAAATTATGTTTCGTAATCTCATAATCCAATTTTTCAATTTTTAATTGATTCTTGGATACAAATCACGAGAATGTATATTCTTCCTCGAATTTTTCATTGAGAGGTAAAGGATTAAATCCTTTTAAGAAATAAAGTTTTTGGTCGGAATGAAATATTAATCAAACCGAAAGACCCCTTAACTATATAAAGGATTATAGAACGAATCACACTTTTACCACTAAACTATACCCGCTACAATCCGATTATTGTATATAAATGAACCTTTTGTCGAACAAGAAAATGGGTCGTAATAAAAAGTTAAAAGAGTAAAAAGAAAGGATAGGATCATAAAATAATCATGAAAATTAGAGCGTTTACGTGTTGTATCAGAGAACCCAATGAGATTCGGAAAAGATAATTCATTAAATTTCAATAACTAAAACTAAATAACAAGTGTTTTTTTGCCGGAGGTTTTTGACCTAGACGTCTCGACAAAACTACTTAAGCCATAACATACATGAAAATGTATTGTGCAAGAATCCACAGCTCCCTTTTTGTTATTTATTTACTTTACTAAAAAAAAAGGAATAAAGAAAATAAAGAATAAATATAAAAAATTAAGATAAGAAACGACACTTTGATTCGATATCATTTGATTCTATATCATAGAAATCAAAAGAGTTTTTATTTTTACAATCGTAATAACAAGCAAGTATTTTAGTTTTCAAATAAAAAAAAATTATTTATGATTCGTTGGAACAATAAATGGCGGGCCCGGCCTGGTCAGTACTTAGCCGGGCCGTGGAACTAAAAAGCACTCTCGGATGAAAAAAAATATTATGAAGGGCTCTTTCAATCCTTATTTTTTATAATGTAACATAGTATTATCCTTTTTCAATTGGGAGGAGAGATGGCTGAGTGGACTAAAGCGTCGGATTGCTAATCCGTTGTACGAGTTTTTCGTACCGAGGGTTCGAATCCCTCTCTTTCCGTTTTTGTTGATGACTTGGTATTTTCTTTCGAATTTTTCGCGAGCTCTTTTTAATATTTAATAGTTAAAAATGTGTAATAGATAAAATCCTACTAAGAACATTTAAAAATCAAGCAAGGAAAACAAAAACCTTCTCTTTTATTCTTCACGTCCAGGATTACGTCCTGGATCATTAGACAGGAATCCGAAAATAAAGAGAGAAACAAAGAATATCACTACCGTGTAAACAAATAGTTTGAGAGTAAGCATTACATAATCTCCAAGATTTTTTTTAGTAAAAAAGAGAATAGATTCTCCGTTTTTATACCGCATACCCTACTATTTTTTTTTTTTATTTTGACACCAAGAAATAAAGTGGGGTGATCCAGATTTTTCGCGGTTGTACAAGAATTTCAATATTTGAATTGAGGGTGTAAGACTTATCTGATCTTATCAATTCTTTTCTTTGAATTTTTTTTTTTTCAATAAATCATGAATTTGTCTAGACATTATTAAATTAAAGATATCATCGAAAACTTACAGCAGCTTGCCAAACAAAGGCTAAGAGAAAAAAAAACAGGGGTATTACTGGCATAACATCTACGATTGGATTTAAAAAAGCGTAGGCCTCGGGCAATTTGGCGACGAAAAAACTACTTGAATAAAGAGCAGAATTAAGACAGATACAGATCAAACTTAATATATTAAGCATAACAAACATTTTGTTCTTGAGGATAATTGTATTTTATTTATTTTGATTGAGTTATTAATAAATTGAGTTTTTTATTATTTTATTATTATAAATATGTTATTATTCATAGAAAAGAAAAATGAATAAAAAGAAAATAAGATAGACCAAAAAACTTTCTTTGATTTGAACTCACCCAATCAAAAATCCTTCAATTCTCAAATCAAAAGAGAATAGAATAAACCATACTTTCATACAATATCTTAATTGAATTATATGTAATGATCAATAAATTCTGTTTAATTCTACGCCTACATGTATAAAAATTCTAGTAATCTATTTTATAGATAATAGATATTTAGACTTGAGTTGACGAACAACCAGTACCAATATTAGTGTTTATTAGTGTCGACTAGAAATGGGGCGTGGCCAAGTGGTAAGGCAACGGGTTTTGGTCCCGCTATTCGGAGGTTCGAATCCTTCCGTCCCAGAACATACCTGACCCACGATCATTTTATTAATCTATAATTTTATTAATCTATAATAAAAAATAAAATATATATCTATATCATAATCTATATCATAATAAAATAGATCAAAATAAAGATATAAAATAGATCAAAATAAAGATTGTCTTTTCGACCAGTCTTCCGTTTAAGAGTATAATATTGTTATAGAATGTGATTCTTATTTCTTTATAGAATGTGATTCTTATTTCTTTTTTTTTTTTTTTTTTTTTAATCATATCTTTTTCACAAATTTAATCGAGTTCAAATAACACGCATATGAAACGAAATTTTGATTTGTTAAATATTACTGATTTTACAATATGAAATATGAAAAAATAACAACCTAAATCTTCAATCTTTACTTACATCAGTCTTTTTTTTTATTAATCATTCATGGTTTAATCCAATATGGATTTATCTTTCTCTTAATGATGATAAAAAGCGAATGGTACTTACTGTAAAACCTTATGCAAATAATGATATAGGGTAGGAAACTATTCAATCAATTAAATCTTTTTAATGATTTCTTATGAGTTCTTGGTACTCTAAGAAGTGTGAAATTGTTGAATTTATCCTATCACGTTACTTGAAGATAATTTATCCTATCACGTTACTTGAAGATAGAGATTCAAAATAACTTGTTTATTCGTGTTTATTTATTCATGTTATGTTAGTTATAATTAAAAAAAAAATTATAAACAATGGGGTTAAATTGATTGAATTCTTGTTGAGACTTCGTCATACATTATCCATTCTTCATATAGAAGAAAAAAGTATAGATTATTATGTACCGACCGAACCGATGATTATTCACGATTCCATAATTGAATCAATTACATACTGGTTCCAAACGGAAGGAATGTTATGGTAAAACTTCGTTTAAAACGATGTGGCAGAAAGCAACGTGCGACTTGAAGGACATGATCAGCTGTGGATTCTTACATCCACCACTTTTTTATATTATATAGGAACGAAAGTGCTCTTGGCTCGACATCATTTGTTCTGTTCCACTGGAACCCTCATTTTTGAGAGTGTTGCCATGTAAATAGTACACGATGGAGCTCGAGTAGAACGTATTGATTAATTTCTCAAGGGCAAGAATCTAAGGTTAGTATCGATCAATAAATTGGAACAACTTCGTAAGTATATTTTAGATATATAAATCTAAAGGATCCAATTCGATAAAATTTAAAAGTTAATTTTGTTGGAATTGGTAAAACTCTTTTGATCAAATCAAAAGTAAAGTGTATTACGTAGGAATCAACCATTCATACGATTCTTTGATAGAAAGAAATCACAAAAAATGGTATGTTGCTGCCGTTTTGAAACGATTTAAAGATCACCGAAGTAATGTCTAAACCCAATGATTCAAGGCAAAGATAAAGATCCTGGAACAAGGAAATACCGTTTTCAATTGTCTCAACAACTAGATCATATTTAAGAATCAAAATAGATTCTAAAGGAGACAGACAAAAAGGGTTAGAGACCACTCAATAAATTTAATACCTAAAAGGTTTCTTTTGAATTATTTGAGAGTTATTCAACTTGAGTTATGAGGATACAAATAATTTTTTTTTTTTTGGGGGGGGGGAGACTACGAAAAAGTATTTAAACTAAAATCAATAATATAATGAATCTAAAATCAATAATATAATGAATTTGATGATTTTATGGATCTATTTGATATTATGATTCTATACATAGACATAATTTAGACATAGACATAATTTAGAATTTTCTCGAGCCGTACGAGGAGAAAACTTCTTATACGTTTCTAGGGGGGGGGGAGTATTGTTCATCTATCCCAATGAGCCATTTATCGAATCGTTGCAATTGATGTTCGATCCCGACGAGAGGGAAGAGATCTTCGTAAAGTGGGTTTTTATGACCCGATAAAGAATCAAATCTATTTAAATGTTCCTGCTATTCTATATTTCCTTGAAAAAGGTGCTCAACCTACAGGAACTGTTCATGATATTTCAAAAAGGGCGGGGGTTTTTACGGAACTTCGCCCTAATCAACAAATAAAATTCAATTAATGAAATAAAAAAAATGTGGATGATTTGTATATAGCCTTGTATAACCTTTTTGTTTCTTTGCTATTTCCTCTTTTGTTCTATTTATATCATACTAAATTTATTATTGTTACTATAAAAGAGTGTCTTTTATAACGACAAAAATCTATTTAAATTTTATTGATATAAATTTTATTGATATATAGAAAATA